ATTGGTACTATAATTTAATTTCATTAAGGGGATCTCCTTCTTTCTTAAAGCTCGGTTAGGATAAAATAATAATAAAGTAAAGGGAGTAAGTATTTAATCTATACTTATTCGGCTTTGTACCTATATAAGATAGTCAGCATCCCGAAAAAGGGGGGGATTCCTCCTTTTTTTATTTATTATGATTTTTCATTCTTGGGGAGTAGATCGAAGTTAATTAGCAAGGGTAAGTATTAAGTTCAATATCTTTGTCTGTCCAAATTTCATTAATAAACAATCAAATTATGCGATCTAGTGAACCTTTAGGTATTTCGTGTTTGACTCTAATGAATAATTATAAATCGATGGAAGGAGCGGGAAAATTGAGATAAAGGGATTCATTCATTCTATTCACTTTACTTTCATTCCTTTATTTCTTTTATGACAATCTTATAGACTTATAGAAAGATTATTGAATATCAAATTAAACAAAATATGAAAATCTGTATATAAAATGAGGAAATGCATAGTCTATATGTATATATTGTTATTGTTCTATTTCATTGAGCATCGTTTTTCGTTGTGAAACAAGAATTTTGTGATTTCTTAAATTTAAAATGAAAATTTCAATATCTAACATAGAATAGCTATAAGAGTAACAATCGTTCAATCTATCTGATAGATAGGAACTATTCTTTTAGCTATTTGATAAAATAAGAATCGAAAGAATAAGGACTAAAATCTTCCCTACCATCAGTCTTTTTTATTTATTTCATAAAAATAAACAACAAATTTTATTTATTTTATTGATTTGTTGTTTGATACGTTTATTGGCTTTAAATTTGAATTATTGGTGATTCAATTCCAAAAGAAATAGAGAAATTTTTTATGATGATCAAATTTGATTCGTACTCTAAAACTTTATTCAAATAATAATAATATCAAAGTAGGAAAGTTAATTATAAACTCATTAATTTTCATGATTCTTTATGAATGAAATCTTTTATATTTAAAGTTTAAAGGTGTGCGCGGTTGGTGAATCTATATTTTTGAGTTATTTGTAGATATTCAAAAAGAATTAAGTTCTTCATTTTTTTATTTCAATCTAATAATTTAATTGATTTTGATAATTAAAAAAATCTTGCATTTATACTATTATACTATAACGATAAAATTGGGGTTATGTTGAATTCGTGCTAAAACTTCTTCAGAAATAGTTCTATCCATCTATCTAGAAGAAAGGTGATACATTACTATGTACCGAATGAACCAATGATTATTCACGATTCCATAATTGAATCAATTCCATACCGGTTCCAAATTATAGAAATGTTATGGTAAAACTTCGTTTGAAACGATGTGGTAGAAAGCAACGTGCGGCTTGAAAGACATGATCCGTTGTGGACTTACATCCACCATTTTATATAAGGATGAAGGTGCTCTTGGCTCGACATCATTTAGATTTCTTCTGTTTTACTAGAAACCTCGTTGGGTTGTAATGTAAATAGTCCATGATGGAGCTCGGGTCGAAAGTATTGATTCATTTCTCAGGGGCAAAGATCTAGGGTTAATGTCAATCAATAAATTGGAAGAACTTCGTAAGTATATCTTCGATAGAGAAATTGAAAGAGTTTCACGTTTCTAATCTAATAAAAAATTCTTGGAATTGAAAAAACTCTTTTCATACAAAGTGTATTACATGAGAATCAACCTTTTCTATGATTCTTTACTTTTACTATAAATCAATCGCAAAAAAGGGTATGTTGCTGCCATTTTGAAAAGATTAAGAATCACCGAAGTTATGTCTAAACCCAATGATTTAAAACAAAGATTAAAGGATCCCAAAACAAGAAAATACCTTTTCTATTGTTTCTATAACTAGACCATAATAAAAATCGATTTGAAACAAACAAAAAGAAAGGGGGTTTAAAGACCGCTCAATAAATGAAATGCGTAAAAATTTTCCTTTGAGCCATTTGAGAGTTATCTAACTTGAGTTATGAGTACAAATGATTTTTTTCAGGAAGTAAAAATAAAAAAATAGAGGGATTTAAACCATAATCTAATTCATCTAACCATTTTATAGACCCATTTGTGATTGTATGTAATTCTATACATAAATAGAACTTAGAATCATTTTTTCGCGAGCCGTACGAGGAGAAAACTTCCTATACGTTTCTAGGGGGGTTATTCATCTACATCTATCCCACTGAGCCGTCTATCGAATCGTTGCAATTGATGTTCGGTCCCGAAGAGAAGGAAGAGATCTTCGGAAAGTTGGTTTTTATGATCCGATAAAGAATCAAATAGATTTAAATGTTCCTGCTATTCTATATTTCCTTGAGAAAGGTGCTCAACCTACAGAAACGGTTCAGAATATTTTAAAGAAAGCGGAGATTTTTAAGGAACTTCACTTTAATCAAACGAAATCAAATTAAAGAAATAAAAAAATAATAATAGAGATTAAGGTTATATAAAACTATATACGAGTCATCACTCCCCTACTTTATTATTTTTCTGTTCA